ATCTGCAATCGCCTGAATCTCAAGACGTTCCTCAAACCAATCATATACTTTATTGAGATAGGTAACCCAATGGAACTCCCCCTCTGAGAACCGTATATGAGAATTTCATCTCGTACGGCTCAAGCGGAAACACACAAATACTGATTTCAACGGATATATAATAGAAAATGAAAAACTTCATTAACCACTTGATTCGATTTGCCTCGAAGATACGAAGTAACAAAAATCCGGAATCTCTTCTTTGTGATGATAATGCCAAAAAATATCAAGTTGGCTCATCTGTCTTTCTTTATGTTGATCGTTACAGGCCTCTTGAATCTTCTCTTCCCTATTTTTTATTTGTTATTTGATTTATTGTTTTTTTTTTTTTTGTGCGTACTGCGGATTTACTCTTGTTTTACTATTGATAGGAATTCTCTTGTTGAGACCCTATGAATCAATTGAAACCTCAGATTCATACTAGAACCACGATGATTTAGCCTCAAGCTAAACTCAAAGGTTCTCTGAGTAAGAACCTTTGATGATCACTTATTGAATGAATGGATGTAATGACTCAACAAAATCTAGAGAAAGAGTTATCCTTCGGTCAAAATAAATCTGAAGGAATAAAATTCGTTTGATTTAGGAAATACCTATTTGAATTTTTTTTGAGTCCGGTTGCGAGGTCTGAATAAATAGTAGGTATGAATCATAGTTCAAATATTTCTTTTCTTGATCTATTCTATATATTCCGTGCTCCAGATACTAGAATAAATATCCGACGAGGTAGAATCATCTTGATAGAGATAACAGGTCCATTCTATGTATTATCAATAGGATCAATTATAACAAGTCACACACTCATATTCCGGAAATACCGAAACAAATAAATTCCACGGTCGAACTACCAGAATAGAATGGTCTAGAAATCCAAGTCTAAAGTAATTTTTTCTTTGATTGAAAGACTAGGACTTCATAGTTCTTATAAACCTAACTCATTGAAATTCCATCCAGTAAAACGGAAGAATTATAAATTTCCAAAATAATAGATAGGAATATCGCAAATAGAGCCATTGCGACCCCCATAAGTGGTGTAGTCCCCCATCCCGGAGCTACTTTACCATATTCCGAATTCAATGGTTTCAATAAATCCCCTACAGTAGTTCGTCTTGGCCCAGATCTAGAACTATCCTCAACGGTTTGTGTAGCCATAAATCCTATTTAATGATTGGTTGAGATCTGTTGACTTTGTATACTATTCCGTTGTAGTTGTAAATAAACGATCTTATCGTAGATCCATTGTGATCTTGAAATTATCTAAAAATGGAAACAGCAACCCTAGTCGCCATCTCCATATCCGGTTTACTTGTAAGCTTTACTGGGTACGCCTTATATACCGCTTTTGGGCAACCCTCTCAACAACTAAGAGATCCATTCGAAGAACACGGGGACTAGTTGAAGTAATGAGCCTCCCAATATGGGAGGCTCATTACTTCAATTAAATTATTTCGAAAGGTTATTTCATTTTTTTAGTTGGAACCTTAGGTGGTTCTCGAAAAAAGATAGCGAAAAAAATTATCCCTAAAGTCGAGACTAAAAGGAATGTATAAACCAATGCTTCCATGGATTCGATCGTGGTTTACAATTATAGCTTCCACACCTATTCATTTGGGATCATTTATCATATCATATAAAGAAAGAAAAAAAGTCAAAGAAAAGATGGTGATTCAAGTCAAGATTTCTCTGATACCCAATATCAAATAAAAAAAAAATAGAGGCGAAAGATACCACAACAATGTCGTATCAGACTACTTGTCTCCTTGTAGTTGGATCTCCAAGTTTTTGGAATGCTCCAAATTCCACTTGAGCATCCAAATCTGGATCAATACCAGCAAAAACATCTCTGAACAAGGTTCTAGCGCCATGCCAAATGTGTCCGAAAAAGAAGAGCAAAGCAAACGTAGCATGCCCAAAAGTGAACCAACCCCTTGGACTGCTACGAAAAACACCATCGGATTTCAAAGTAGCCCGATCTAATTCAAAAATTTCACCTAATTGGGCACGTCTAGCATATTTTTTCACAGTAGCAGGATCAGAATAACTTACTCCATTAAGTTCGCCACCATAGAACTCAACAGTAACACCTACTTGTTCAACACTATACTTTGATTCTGCCCTTCTAAAAGGAACATCAGCTCTCACAATTCCGTCTTCATCTACCAAAACTACCGGAAATGTTTCAAAAAAAGTAGGCATACGACGTACAAAAAGCTCGCGCCCTTCTTTATCTCTAAAGACGGGGTGTCCTAACCATCCAACAGCAATTCCATCCCCATTGTCCATTGAGCCTGCTCTGAATAATCCCCCCTTTGCCGGATTATTACCAATATAATCATAAAAAGCTAATTTTTCGGGAATTTTAGACCAAGCTTCCGATAAACTAAGATTTTCGGCTAGCCCGGCACTAACTCTTCGATATATTTCTTGCTGAAAGTATCCCTGATCCCACTGATAACGAGTAGGACCAAATAATTCGATTGGGGTAGTTGCTGAACCATACCACATAGTTCCAGCAACAACAAAAGCTGCAAAAAAAACAGCAGCGATACTACTGGAAAGTACAGTTTCAATATTGCCCATACGTAATCCTTTGTATAGACGTTGAGGCGGACGAACACTAAGATGGAATAGGCCTGCTAATATGCCCAATGTACCCGCTGCAATATGATGAGAGGCTATTCCTCCCGGAACAAAAGGATCAAAACCTTCCGCGCCCCACGCTGGATTTACAGATTGTACTTTTCCAGTTAGTCCATAAGGATCGGACACCCATATTCCAGGACCATACAAACCTGTTACATGAAATGCGCCAAAGCCAAAGCAAGCTACCCCTGAGAGAAATAAATGAATTCCAAAGATCTTGGGCAAATCCAAAGAAGGTTTTCCCGTACGTTCATCACAGAATATTTCTAGGTCCCAATATACCCAATGCCAGATAGCTGCCAAGAAGCACAAACCGGAAAACACTATGTGTGCCCCTGCCACACCTTCATAACTCCAAATACCCGGATTTGTTATAGTTCCTCCTGAAATACTCCAACCACCCCACGAATTGGTTATTCCTAAACGAGTCATGAAGGGTATAACGAACATACCTTGTCTCCACATCGGATCAAGAACGGGATCAGAGGGATCAAAAACCGCTAATTCATATAAAGCCATCGAACCAGCCCAACCAGAAACTAGAGCTGTATGCATTATATGAACAGAAAGCAATCGACCGGGATCATTCAATACGACAGTATGAACACGATACCAAGGTAAACCCATGGAAATACCTCTTTATCAAAGAAAAATAGACACTATGCCACTTTATTTTATCGCATTGGAAAAGACTATATATACTAACCATGTACCTAACTTTTCAGTAGATTCCGTATCAGAAAGGATTAATATTTATTCCATTCCATTGAAAATAACGTGAAAATAACGGAACAATTTTGTTCGTAAGAACAAAGAGAAGCAGATCTATTCTATACCCGATAAGTACCAATACGCAATGGGAGGATTGGTCCCATTTTTGGGGAACGAATGGATAGATACTTGTTTATCATTCGAACGATCGATTTCTTCGTTCAAATTTTTTCTTTATTCATTCTGTCTTACTCTATAAACTTTCCAATCTATGTATCAAATAGAATAAAGAGAAAAAAGGGATGAAGACAATAAACCATTGATTGTTACGTTTCCATATTAAAGTGAAGTATAGTACTAAATTTTTTTCTTTAATTTAATGCCCATTGGTGTTCCAAAAGTACCTTTTCGGAGTCCTGGAGAGGAAGATGCGGTTTGGGTTGACGTATAGTGCGACTTGTCAGACATATTGGGTCATATGGGATTTACCCGTTCTCTCCCCTGATCGAGATATCCTCTGTTTCGCCCAAGAGATATTGTATTGAGTGAGGCATCAATCAATCATTCGGAGCGTGAAGTGCAATTAGATCAATTTATTTTATATTGGGGATCAATATTATCAATTTAGAAGAATTTATGGTTTACTTGGACTGATAAAATAAAGTATCCAGGCTCCGTTCAGAAAATACCAAATCGATAACAAATTGTTAATATAATATATGTATGATTACCACTTGTATCATAAATGATTCTTATACCTACTATTACTTTATACCTACTATTACTATAGTAGTGATAGTAGTGATCCCAAATTGCAATTGCAGACCAACGGAATAGTATGATGAATACATCAAATAGTTTTGGGAAAGCAAGACACAAAATTAACAAAAAAAAAGAAGTCATAACAAAAAAATGGTACTGAGACCATTTGTCCTATATGTGCAAATAGAATTCGGACAGATCTTTTCCCGGGGTAGACCATGAACCTAAAAGAATTGAAAGGACCCATTCAGGAACAAGACAATGACATCGTGATTTTAATATCGATGAAACAATACATCAATGATAGGTTAGTTTAATAAGTTCAGTAATCTCTTTTTTTTTTAGAGGGAAGGGAGCCTAAACTCATCTCGTTTTTTTTAATAGAAGACCTTTCATTAAGAAAACCTGTTACATAAAAAAAAAGAAATAAAGCTGGAATCGACACATTGATTCTTTTTTTTATTTTTCACAATTTTTTTTGAACCGTATGTATCCAAAGGTGCACGTACGGTTCCTAAGGGATGCAATTTTGTCCTAATCAACCGACTTTATCGAGAAAGATTACTTTTTTTAGGCCAAGAGGTTGATAGCGAGATCTCGAATCAACTTGTTGGTCTCATGGTATATCTCAGTATAGAAGATGGTACTAGGGATCTTTATTTGTTTATAAACTCTCCCGGCGGATGGGTAATACCAGGAATAGCCATTTATGATACTATGCAATTTGTGTCACCTGATGTGCATACGATATGCATGGGATTAGCCGCGTCAATGGGATCTTTTATTCTGGTCGGAGGAGAAATTACCAAACGTCTAGCATTCCCTCACGCTTGGCGCCAATGAGT